TCGTTAGAACTAATAGCAACGATCAAACTCTTAGAAAAAATTTTATTGATTTCCATGAAATCAATAAAAAAGTTCCTCGATGGTCATACAAATTAATAAGTGAGTTGGAAGAATTGGAAGGCGAAAATGAAGAAAATGTACCAATGGAGCCTGGAATTCGTTCAAGAAAGGCAAAACGTGTAGTGGTTTTTACTGATAAAGAGCCACATAACGAGATTTATACTAATCTCAAAGACAATCAAAATTCTGATCAAAAAGATGAAATGGCTTTGATCCGTTATTCACAACAATCTGATTTTCGTCGAGAGATAATTAAAGGATCCATGCGTTCCCAAAGGCGTAAAACAGTTATTTGGGAATTTTTTCAAGCAAAAGTACATTCCCCTCTTTTTTTTGATAGAATAGATAAACTTTTTTTTTTTTCGTTTGATATATGGGGTCTAAAAAAAAAAATTCTTAGAAATTTCATGTGGAAAAAAAAAAAAAAAAAATTTGATAAAAAAGAAGAAGAACAATCAAAAATAGAAGAAAAAAGACGGATAGAAATTGCAGAAACTTGGGATAGCTTCCTATTTGCTCAAATAATAAGAGGTTCTCTCTTAGTAACTCAATCTATTCTTAGAAAATATATTATATTACCTTTATTGATAATAATGAAAAATAGCGTCCGTATGTTATTATTTCAATTTCCCGAGTGGTCCGAGGATTTAAAGGATTGGAAACGTGAAATGCATGTTAAATGCACTTATAATGGGGTTCAACTATCCGAAACAGAATTTCCAAGAAAGTGGTTAACGGATGGTATTCAGATAAAAATCCTATTTCCTTTTTATCTTAAACCTTGGCATAAATCGAAATTTCAAGCATCTCAGAAGGATCGACTAAAAAAAACAAAAGACAAAGGAGAAAAAAATGATTTTTGTTTCTTAACAGTTTGGGGAATGGAAACCCAACTACCATTTGGTTCTGCCCAAAAAAAGCCTTCTTTTTTTCAACCTATTTCTAAAGAATTAAAAAAAAGAATCAAAAAATTCAAAACTAAGTCTTTTCTGTTTTTCAGGATTTTCAAAGAAAGAGCAACAATTTTCCTAAAAGTCGCAAAAGAAATGAAAAACTGGATTTTCAAAAACTTTCTTTTTATAAAAGGAAAAATAAAAGACCTTTCAAAACGAAATCGAAGTCCATTATTTGGCCCGAGAGAAATATATGAATTAAATGAAACTAACAAAGATTCAATAATAAGTAATCAGATGATTCATGAACTATCTGTTAAAACGAAATCCATGGAGTGGGCAAATTCTTCACTCAACGAAAACAAAATAAAAAATTTGATTGATAGAATAAAGACAATCAGAAATCAAATAGAAGAAATTTCAAAAGAAAAACAAAACCTAACTAATAGTTGTACCAAACTGCGTTATGATTCTAAAATAATTGAGTCATCAAAAAAAATTTGGCAGACATTCAAAAGAAAAAATACCCGATTAGTTCGTAAATCCATTTTTTTTATAAAATTTGGCATCGAACAACTGTCTATAGCTAGTTTTCTTGATATCATTAATATTCCAAGAATTACTACACAACTTTTTTTTGAATCAACAAAAACAATTCTTGATAAATATATTTACAAGAATGACGAAAATGGAGAAAAAATAAAAAAAAATAAAAATACCATTTATTTTATTTCGACTATCAAAAATTTAATATCCAATAAAAAAAAAATTAGTTATGACTCATGCTCTTTATCACAAGCATATGTATTTTACAAATTATCACAAATTAACGTTAGTAACTTTTCTAAATTAAAGGCTGTTCTTGAATATAACATATGCATAACATCCTTTTTTGTTAAGAATCAAATAAAGGTTTTTTTTCAAGAACAAGGAATCTTTGATTATGAATTGAAAAATAAAACCTTTTTCAATTCCGAAGTAAATCAATGGAAAAACTGGTTGCGAAGTCATTATCAATACAATTTACCCCAGATGGCATGGGCTAGATTAGTAACTCAAAAATGGAAAAAGAAAAGAAATCAAGATTCTCTAGTTCTAAATCCAAGTTTAACCAAAGAGGATTCATATGAAAAAAATAAATTTGATAATTACAAAAAACAAATTTTTTTTGAGGCCGACTCGTTATTAAATCCAAAACAGAATTTAAAAAAAGATTCTATATATAATATTTTTTGCTACAAATCTATTCATTCTACAGAAAAAAATTTTGACATGTCTATAGGCATTGCTCTAGATAATTCTTTAGTCTCTTCTTTTCTAGAAAAATATAATATTCAGGGTATAGGGGAAATTCGGCATAGAAAATATTTGGATTGGAGAATTCTTAACTTTTGGTTTACAAAAAAAGTAAATATTGAGCCCTGGGTTGATACCAAGAGTAAAAAAAAATATATTAATACTAAAGTTCAGAATTATCAAAGAATTGATAAAATAACTAAGACGGGTCTTGCTAATAAAAAAAGAAACTTTTTTGATTGGATGGGAATGAATGAAGAAATACTAACTCATCGTATAACAAATTTTGAATTTTTGTTCTTTCCAGAATTTTTCTTATTTTCTAGTACATATAAAATGAAACCGTGGGTCATACCAATCAAATTACTTCTTTTAAATTTTAATGAAAACATAAATGGTAATAAAAAGATCACTCGACAGAAAAAAGGTTTTATACAATCAAATGAAAAAAAATCCCTTCGATTTTATAATCTGAATAAAGAAGAAAAAGAATCGGCCGGTCAAGTAGAGCTTGAATCAGATAAAGAAAAAAAAAGAAATTCCGAATCAGCGCTATCAAACCAAGAAAAAAATATTGAAGAAAATTATGCAGAATCAACGATAAAAAAACGTAAAAATAAAAAACAATACAAAAGCAATACAGAGGCGGAACTTGATTTATTTCTCACAAGATATTCGCGTTTTCAATTGCGATGGAATTGTTTTTTTAATAAAAAAATTCTCAATAATGTAAAAGTATACTGTCTCTTGGTTAGACTAAAAAATCCAAACGAAATAGCGATATCTTCTATTGAAAGAGGAGAGATGAGCCTAGACATTCTAATGATTGAGAAAAATTTCACTTTTGCAAAATTAATGAAAAAAGGAATATTGATTATTGAACCTGTCCGTTTGTCTGTACAAAACGATGGACAACTTATTATATATAGAACCATAGGTATTTCATTAATTCATAAAAATAAACACAAAATAAGTAAAAGATACAAAAAAAAAAGGTATATTAATAAAAAAAAAAATAATTATGATTTCTTTGTCCCTGAAAATATTCTATCCCCTAAACGACGTAGAGAATTTCGAATTCTAATTTGTTTCAACTTAAAAAAAAAAACGGCGAGGGCTGGAAATTCAAAATTTGATAAGAATATTCAAAAGTTGACCACAATTTTCCATAAAAAGAAAGATCTTGATAAGGATCAAAATAACCTAATTAATTTAAAATCCTTTCTTTGGCCCAATTTTAGATTAGAAGATTTAGCTTGTATGAATCGCTATTGGTTTAATACTACTAACGGAAATAATTTCAGTATGATAAGAATACACATGTATACGCGATTTCCAATTCATTAATGATAGATTATATATAATATATAAGTTACGGTATATGAAAACAACTATATGCACAAATATGAGGTTAAAAATTCAATCTTTATACATGAGATTAATTTAATCAATAACATAGATACCAATCAGAGCAGATCCATAAATAAATTAACAGAATCCTCCTTTTTGCGATCTAAATTTAGATTTTTTTTATAAAATGAAGAATTAAGAAATTGATAATTAAATTCCGATCCTTGTACAAAAAAACTACCATTATTATTACTGATCAGTAAAATTAATATCTTTCAATTCATATTAAAAAGGGAAGGATTTCTTTTTATGATAAAAAATGCATTCATTTCATTTCAAGAACAAAAAGAAGAAAGCAGGGGATCTGTTGAATTTCAAGTATTCAGTTTCACTAATAAGATACGAAGACTTACTTCACATTTGGAATTGCACAGAAAAGATTATTTATCTCAGAGGGGTCTACGAAAAATTCTGGGAAAACGTCAACGACTGCTGGCTTATTTGTCAAAAAAAAATAGAGTACGTTATAAAGAATTAATTAATCAGTTGAATATTCGAGAATTAAAAACTCGTTAAATTCAAAAATTGTGAATTAGTGCATTTTTTAGATCTTGAATTTTTTGATAAATTTCTTTTTCAGCAATCTAATTCATGCCAGAACGAATCAAGGAAAAACTTATGAAGAGACCAGTTACAGGAAAAGATCTTATGATAGTCAATATGGGACCTCACCACCCATCCATGCATGGTGTTCTTCGCTTAATTGTTACTCTAGATGGTGAGGATGTTGTTGACTGTGAACCCATATTGGGTTATTTACACAGAGGAATGGAAAAAATTGCAGAAAACCGAGCAATTATACAATATTTACCTTATGTAACGCGATGGGATTATTTAGCTACTATGTTTACAGAAGCAATAACAGTAAATGGACCAGAACAGTTGGGAAATATCCAAGTTCCTAAAAGGGCCAGCTATATCAGAGTAATTATGCTGGAATTGAGTCGTATAGCTTCTCATCTGTTATGGCTCGGCCCTTTTATGGCAGATATTGGTGCACAGACTCCTTTTTTCTATATTTTCAGAGAACGAGAATTTGTATATGATCTATTCGAAGCTGCCACCGGTATGAGAATGATGCATAATTTTTTTCGTATTGGAGGAATAGCGGCTGATTTACCTTATGGTTGGATAGATAAATGCTTGGATTTTTGTGATTATTTTTTAACAGAGGTTGTTGAATATCAAAAACTCATTACACGAAATCCTATTTTTTTAGAACGGGTTGAAGGAGTTGGGATTATTGGTGGGGAAGAAGCAATAAATTGGGGTTTATCCGGACCAATGCTACGCGCATCCGGAATACCATGGGATCTTCGTAAAGTTGATCGTTATGAGTCTTACGATGAATTTGAATGGGAAATTCAGTGGCAAAAACAAGGAGATTCATTAGCTCGTTATTTAGTACGACTTAGCGAAATGACAGAATCCATAAAAATTATTCAACAGGCTCTGGAAGGACTTCCAGGAGGTCCCTATGAAAATTTAGAAAGCAGGGTCTTTGATAGAAAAAGGAATCCAGAATGGAATGATTTTGAATATCGATTCATTAGTAAAAAACCTTCTCCTACTTTTGAACTATCGAAACAAGAACTTTATGTAAGAGTTGAAGCTCCAAAAGGGGAGTTGGGAATTTTTCTCATAGGAGATCAAAGCGGTTTTCCTTGGAGATGGAAAATCCGACCACCGGGTTTTATTAATTTGCAAATTCTTCCTGAACTAGTTAAAAGAATGAAATTGGCTGATATTATGACGATACTCGGTAGCATAGATATAATTATGGGAGAAGTTGATCGTTAAAATGATAATTTATGCAACAGCAGTCCAAACTATAAATTCTTTTGTTAGATTGGAATCTTTAAAAGAGGTCTATGGACTCATATGGATATTTGTCCCTATATTTTCTCTTGTATTGGGAATCATAACAGGTGTACTAGTAATTGTGTGGTTAGAAAGAGAAATATCCGCAGGGATACAACAACGTATTGGACCTGAATACGCCGGCCCGCTGGGAATTCTTCAAGCTCTAGCCGACGGGACAAAACTACTTTTCAAAGAAAATCTTCGTCCATCTAGAGGAAATACTCCTTTATTTAGTATTGGACCATCTATAGCCGTTATCTCAATTTTACTAAGTTATTCAGTAATTCCCTTTAGCAATCACCTTGTTTTAGCGGATCTCAATATCGGTATTTTTTTATGGATTGCCATCTCAAGTATTGCTCCGATTGGACTTCTTATGTCAGGATATGGATCAAATAATAAATATTCTTTTTTAGGTGGTCTGCGAGCTGCTGCCCAATCGATTAGTTATGAAATACCATTAACTCTATGTGTTTTATCAATATCTCTACGTGCGATTCGTTGAAACATAAACGTTTATTTTGACTATTCCGTTTCTTCTAGACGAATAAGTTAAAAAACGGAATATATATATTTCGGATTAATCTTAATAAAAGGAATTTGATAGTTATATATGAGTGAAAAAAAACTGCTCAGAAATTAGCAGTAAAAAGAAAAATTGAGTCTCATTTCCTATGTACAAAGGTTAAACGGACATAAACATAATCGTAAGAATAACTTTACCCCAAGGTTGGTTGATTAGTCATCCTGGCTTGAAGCGGGTGAAATTTATTAACCGGATGACGTTTTCACTATCAGTTATATAGATTAACATACATGTATTACAAAGTGAACGGCAATTAGGTAAAAGTGAGTGGATGGTTAGAAACACTAAAATACACAAAGAATTTGTAATAGAGATTAACCAAATTGAAAAGGATATTTATGCATAACATAAGATAAAAAAAAAAAGAATGTTAATTGGGGCTTGAAATTAGTAGAAATGATCAGACAGTACTCCCCAAGATTCCGATTCAGAGTATGCTCCTATCCACCGACAAATGTAATGACTATCAGAAACGAAATAATCCTTTATTTTTTATAAGTCGACCCATTTTTTTCTAAAAAAGAAAGAAGAATAGGAACGAAACAAGGATCTTTTTTTTTTTTCATATATTTCGAAAATAAAATAGAATTTCTGTCATGAATAATAAACTAATAGGATGTCTACTTCTTTTTCGTAATCGAAAACCACGATAGGCTGAAATACCTAGTTTTATTTTTACAAGGAGTATTTTATTAAAGGGTTAAGTTATTACTCAACAAATAGAAATTAAAATTTGTAAAGGATGAGATGAATTCCGAAGCGCTTTTTTATTCTTAGAATTTGAGCAGACAGAATTCCATTGGTATAATTCGGGACCCCAGATATATTTAATCCATTTTAGAACACATCATATCCATCTAAATAAGACTAATCTGGTCCTTAGATTTATTTATGGCCCCCGAGGAGCCGTATGAGGCGAAGACCTCATGTACGGTTCTGTAATAGCGGTGAAAATAGTAATGTTATTGCCGACTAGGATTATCTAACAGTTTAAGTACAGTTGATATAGTTGAGGCACAATCAAAATATGGTTTTTGGGGATGGAATTTGTGGCGTCAACCTATAGGTTTTATCATTTTTCTAATTTCTTCCCTAGCAGAATGCGAGAGGTTACCGTTTGATTTACCAGAAGCGGAAGAAGAATTAATAGCAGGTTATCAAACTGAATATTCAGGTATCAAATTTGGTTTATTTTACGTTGCTTCTTATCTAAATCTATTAATTTCCTCATTATTTGTAACAGTTCTATACTTAGGCGGTTGGAATATTTCGATTCCGTATATATCTATTCTGGAGCTATTTCAAAGGGATCCAATTTTTGGAACAACGATTGGTATCTTTATTACATTAGCTAAAACTTATTTGTTCTTGTTCATTTCTATCGCAACAAGATGGACTTTACCTAGGCTAAGAATGGATCAACTATTAAATCTTGGATGGAAATTTCTTTTACCTATTTCCCTTGGTAATCTATTATTAACAACTTCTTTCCAACTCTTTTCACTCTAAATTGAAAATGAATCCAACATATTCATTATTTGTTTTAAACAAGAGAAAGAAACAAAGATAAAATTATTCAGAGATAATTACAATATGCTTCCTATGATAACCGGGTTCATGAATTATGGTCAACAAACCCTACGAGCTGCAAGGTATATTGGTCAAGGTTTCATGATTACCTTATCCCACACAAATCGTTTACCTGTAACTATTCAATATCCCTATGAAAAATTAATAACATCGGAACGTTTCCGCGGTCGAATCCATTTTGAATTTGATAAATGCATTGCTTGTGAAGTATGTGTTCGAGTATGTCCTATAGATTTGCCTGTTGTTGATTGGAAATTGGAAACTAATATTCGAAAAAAACGATTGCTTAATTACAGTATTGATTTTGGAATTTGTATATTTTGTGGTAATTGTGTTGAGTATTGTCCAACAAATTGTTTGTCAATGACTGAAGAATATGAATTTTCAACTTATGATCGTCACGAATTGAATTATAATCAAATAGCTTTGGGTCGTTTACCGATGTCAGTAATTGACGATTACACTATTCGAACAATTTTGAATTCACCTCAAACAAAAAATGGGTTAAACCCATAAATTTGATTAAAAAAAGAATTCAAAATTGTTGAATTATATAAAGAATATAATTAAAAACTTGTATTGTATTTATATAATAATATTCAGTATTAAGGTGCATTCTTTTAATATAATATATTCGTAATTACTTTCTTGAAATAGATAGGTTGAAAATACACTTTAGAATAAAAAACAGAGAAACTGTCTAATAATTGTATCTACATCAATTCATATCCATTAGATTCTAATTTCACTCTATTAGAAACATATTAAAAACAAATTTCCTGGTTAAATTAATAAGGTCATGAAAAGGATTTCGATTTTTTTCTTATTTTAATAATATAATGGATTTGCCTGGACCAATACATGATTTTCTTTTAGTTTTTCTCGGATCCGGTCTTCTAGTAGGAGGTCTGGGAGTGGTATTACTTCCCAACCCAATATTTTCAGCCTTTTCCTTAGGATTTGTTCTTGTTTGTATATCTTTATTGTATATTTTATCAAATTCCCATTTTGTAGCTGCTGCACAACTCCTTATTTACGTGGGGGCCATAAATGTTTTAATCATATTTGCTGTGATGTTCATGAATGATTCAGAATATTCTACAGATTTCAATCTGTGGACCATTGGGAATGGGATTACTTCGTTGGTTTGTACAACTATTCTTTTTTTATTAATGTCTACTATTCTCGATACGTCATGGTACGGGGTTATTTGGACTACAAGGTTAAACCAGATTCTAGAGCAAGATTTAATAAGTAATAGTCAACAAATAGGAATTCATTTATCAACAGATTTTTTTCTACCATTTGAACTCATTTCAATAATTCTTTTAGTTGCTTTGATAGGTGCAATTTCGGTGGCTCGTCAATAAAAAATGTTCGAATTAGTAAAGACCAAAGAAAACTTTGTGTATGTTATGATTTTTTTCCGTTCATTCCATTAAATTTGATTGAATACTATTTCATATTTTAAATATCAATTTTTCTATTTGATATATATTTGAAATTTTTTTTACCTAATATTTTTTTTATTCGTACTTTTTTGTTATATCCTAGTTGATCGAATTCGGTGAATTATTTTTCATATTGAAATGAATCAAAATTGATAAGGAGTTGTTGAATGATACTCGAACATGTACTTGTTTTGAGTGCCTATTTATTTTTGATTGGTCTTTATGGATTGATCACAAGTCGAAATATGGTTAGGGCTCTTATGTGTCTTGAACTTATACTCAATGCAGTTAATATGAATTTCGTAACATTTTCTGATTTTTTTGATAATTCCCAACTAAAGGGGGATATTTTTTGCATTTTTGTTATAGCAATTGCAGCCGCTGAAGCAGCTATTGGATTAGCTATAGTCTCGTCAATTTATCGTAACAGAAAATCAACTCGCATAAACCAATCGACCTTATTAAATAAGTAGCATAAATAAAAAAATTATAGATTGAAATTTGCATATATGATAGGTTATGACCTACTAGATTATATTTGTAAAAATCTAAGAAATCAAAGTATTTTAGCCCCATTTTTTATCAATTGAGCCAGAATTCATTACAAAAATTCTATTAAAGGAAATCATTGCTTCATCTAGTATTTTAATATATAAGTCAGTTAGAAGTTTACTAGATTGAAAATTTATGACATTCAACAAACTATCGATCCTATGTCACATTCAGTAAAAATTTATGATACCTGTATAGGATGTACTCAATGTGTTCGAGCATGCCCTACAGACGTATTAGAAATGATACCTTGGGATGGATGTAAAGCTAAGCAAATAGCTTCCGCTCCAAGAACCGAGGACTGTGTTGGTTGTAAGAGATGTGAATCCGCCTGTCCAACAGATTTTTTGAGCGTTCGAGTTTATTTATGGCATGAAACAACTCGAAGTATGGGTCTAGCTTATTGATACGTTACCGAAAACCTCATTTGAATAAATTTGGAATACATTTTATTTTTTTTTATTGACAAGTACTCGTACTCAAAAAAGTTAAATTATATTTTTTTATTTATATAGTTTTTTTGAGTACGCGTTCTTTGGACCTGGTGTATCTTGTCTTTACCACGAATGATTTTCCTTGGTTAACAATAATTGTTGTTTTTCCAATATCTGCTGGTTCATTAATGTTATTTCTCCCGCATAGGGGAAATAAAGTCAACAAATGGTATACTATATGCATTTGTATCTTAGAACTTCTTCTAACGACCTACGCTTTTTGTTATAATTTTAAAATGGACGATCCATTAATTCAACTGTCCGAAGATTATAAATGGATTAATTTTTTTGAGTTTTACTGGAGAATGGGAATAGATGGACTTTCTATAGGAACGATTTTACTGACGGGATTTATTACTACTTTAGCCACTCTAGCAGCTTTTCCAGTTACTCGGGATTCCCGATTATTCCATTTTCTGATGTTAGCAATGTACAGCGGTCAAATAGGATCATTTTCTTCTCGGGATCTTCTACTTTTTTTCATCATGTGGGAATTAGAATTAATTCCCGTTTATCTACTTTTATCCATGTGGGGTGGAAAGAAACGTCTGTATTCAGCTACAAAATTTATTTTATACACGGCAGGAAGTTCTATTTTTTTATTAATAGGAGTTTTAGGTCTAAGTTTATATGGTTCGAACGAACCAACATTAAATTTAGAACTCTTAGCTAATCAATCCTATCCTGTCACACTCGAAATACTATTTTATATTGGATTTCTTATTGCTTTTGCCGTCAAATTACCGATTATACCTTTACATACTTGGTTACCTGACACCCACGGTGAGGCACATTACAGTACCTGTATGCTTCTCGCTGGAATCTTATTAAAAATGGGAGCATATGGGTTGGTTCGAATCAATATGGAATTATTACCCCACGCTCATTCTATGTTTTCTCCGTGGTTGATGGTAGTCGGTACAATCCAAATAATTTATGCAGCTTCAACATCTCCCGGTCAACGTAATTTAAAAAAGAGAATAGCCTATTCTTCTGTATCTCATATGGGTTTTATAATTATAGGTATTAGTTCTATAACGGATCCTGGACTTAATGGAGCTATTTTACAAATAATTTCTCATGGATTTATTGGGGCTGCACTTTTTTTCTTAGCAGGAACGAGTTATGATAGAATTAGGCTTGTTTATCTTGATGAAATGGGTGGAATGGCTATCGCCATTCCAAAAATATTTACAATGTTCACTATCTTATCGATGGCTTCCCTTGCATTACCGGGCATGAGTGGTTTTGTTGCAGAATTAATCGTTTTTTTTGGAATAATTACCAGCCAAAAATATTTCTTAATTTCCAAAATTTTAATTATTTTTGTAATGGCAATTGGAATGATATTAACTCCTATATATTTATTATCTATGTCACGCCAAATGTTCTATGGATACAAGTTAATTAATGTCAAAAACTTTTCTTTTTTTGATTCTGGACCCCGAGAGTTATTTCTTTCAATCTCCATTCTTCTACCCATAATTGGTATTGGTATTTATCCTGATTTTGTGCTCTCATTAGCAAGTGACAAGGTCGAATCCATTTTATCTAATTATTTTTATGGATAGTTTTCAGGAAATAAAAAAAAGCATTAAAGTGAATTGTAATCAGAAGTCTTTGGTCTTTGTATTGTGAGAACCTTTTGAATCATTGTACTACTTGATTCAAAAGGTTCTTGATGATTTACTACTAAAACTAAATGAGATTTCTTAACGTATATGAAGTTAGATATAGATGCTATTTTTTTTATTTAGATTTGGATTCCTTTTTGTTTGTTACTGTTTTATTTAATTCGATGTAAATGAACCATAACTATGTAAACCTATTCCTAAAAGATTGACGCCAAAATAGCATATCCAAATTAAAAGAAAACCTATCGAAGCCACAATTGCAGAATTTATACCCCTAACATTCCTATTTGTTTTAATATGTAAATAAATTGCGAATATAGTCCAAGTAATAAATGCCCAAGTTTCTTTTGGATCCCAGTTCCAATATGAACCCCACGTCTCATTAGCCCAGACAGCTCCTGAAAGAATACCGACGGTTAAAAAGATAAATCCAAGACTAATAATACGAAAACTCCAAGAATCTAATTGTTGAATAAATTGATACCTATAATAATTTCTAGAAAAACTAAAATTAATGTTTTGTTGTAGTAAAATAGAATGTCTTTCATTTATGTAGTAAAGTACATCAAAAGAAAATAATTCATTTAATAAAAAATTTTTTTTTATATTCTTTTTCAAAAAAGTAGGGCCGACTTTGCGAAATGTAATCACTAGAAGAGCTATTGATAATAATGATCCGCATAACAGAGCGCCATAGCCTAATATCATCATACTTACGTGCATCATTAACCACTGGGACTGGAGAGCTGGTACTAATATTGCAGACTGAGGCATTTTGTTTAAAAGACCTGAAGTAGCAAAACCCTGAATAAAAATAGCACTTGGCGCAGTTATTGCGTTTAAGTGATTTTGTTGTTTTTTATTAAAATAGGAAACCATATGAATAATTGAAAAAACCCATGAAAGAAAAATTAATGATTCATATAAATTACTTAATGGAAAATGTCCTGAATAAATCCAACGAGTGAATAATAATCCTGTTATACCAAAAAACGTAATTATGATTCCTTTATCTGATGAATCAAAAAATCCTATGATTTCATCTAAATTAACTAATAAAGTTAAAAAATAAATTGTCAGTACAATTGAAACGACCGAAAAAGATATATGAGTTAATATATGCTCTAAAATTGAAAAAATCATAAAAAATTTGTTAAAAATTAATAAATTAATACTAGGTTTTACCCGATTTTAGAAAAAAAAAAGTTGGGTATTATTTTGATTCTAAAACTTAAAATATCTCGTTTATAAGATTTTATGCCGCTACTCGGACTCGAACCGAGATGCTCTAGCACTGCTTCCTAAGAGCAGCGTGTCTACCAATTTCACCATAGCGGCAACTTGTTCAAAACAATACTAACAAGTTTTTATTCAATCGTCGAGATTCAAATTTAAATAAAGAAGTCAATTGACTCAAATTTCCAATTGATTTAATGAATAAAAACTTTTTTAAATAGGTATTGAGGTTTTAATTCAATTAAGATCTTTTTTTTTTTTTTATCTGAGTTATTTAAAATTATTTAAATTCACTTTTTGGCCTTTATATTTTTTCTAGAATACAATGAAAAATGTAACTAAATTCAAGTAGTTGGAACTTCAACCCAAAGATAAAACTCTAAATGCTCTTTATCTTTTTTTTTATCATTTATATGATAAAAAAAAGGATAAATTCAATTTTTCAGTTCCATTAATAAAAAAATGCTTTTTCGAAAAATTAAAACTTCTTGAAAACCCTTAGAAATTTGAAATAAAAGCAGATTTTCCTAATTGCTCAAGAGAAAAAAATAATAATTATCAAAAATTTTTTTTTTATGCATCTTTTTATTTTTATATTGTACAAACATAAGATTTTTTGATTCCTTAAATTAATTTGAAGAACCTATTGATTTCGCTTAAAGATCTTTTATTTCCTCTTAATGAGGAAATAAAAGATCTTTATTTATTATTGCATCAAGGTAGTAATGGGGAAAAAAAGAATCCCCTTTTTGGAACTAAAAAAAATGTGAACCTTTCTTTTTTATCTATATATTGTCTTTTTTTATTCTTTTGGTTCCTATTTTGTTTTATATGGATTTTAAAAAATTGGTTTTTAAGTTAGGCTAATTCTAATTATTATAGTGTTTTTTATTTATTTTGTTGTACAAAAAAACTTTTTGAATTACCTGTAGAAAGTGATTTCCCTAACGAAAAAGCTTTCAACGATGTCCAATATCCCTTCCTTTTCCAAATTTTTTTACGAATACGCTTTTTCGAGATAGAAGTACGTTTTTTTGGAACTGCCATTCAAAAATGAAAAAAAAATTTCAGTGGTATAATTGGATGTCAAAGACATTTATTATTCTATTCTTTCGTACTCCATATCGAGTTATTTTTTTCTTTCAAATTTTATTATATATTATTTTCAAAACAAAAAAGACATTCAAAAGTTTAAAACCCAACTGTGTTTTTTTTTTTACTTTTTTTTTAGAAAATTTGGTTAGAAACTTTTTTGATTTAACGTTTGAAATCCGTACGAGAGTACTCATTTAACTAATCGATACTGATAGATTATATTATCAAAAAAATTATGAGATTTCTTCACATCATATATAAAAAAAATATCGATTATAATACTCTTTTTTGCAAATAAAAAAAGATCACTTAGTGGACTGGAAGACAATCACTAAATTCCATAATTCAAATTCATTCCTTAATAATTCTAAATAATCAAACTCAAATAACTTTGTTTTCGGTAAAGTTTTTTTATTATATAATTAATATTAAGTATTTTTTGTTGTGTAAATCTTTGTTCTATTCTTAATATATGTATATAAATTATTGTAATACGGAATTATAATTCACTTTTTCTGTATCTGCATCAAATCACAATTTTATTTAGTAGTAATAAAAAAAAAAAAGACAAATAAATTTTTTGACAGTAACTTAGTAATATTATTTAATCACTTCTAATTTTTTTATTTGAATATATATTTCTTTTCAAAGATTTATGAAGGATTATACTAAATTCGAAAAAATTTCTATTTAGGTTTGAAATCGCGTGCTTTTTTATTGTCCCTTTTGAAAAATGTATATATATACAAACCAGTGAATAAGAAATAATAAATTTAAGAATAAAATAAAAAGGATTTTTTATTTTATGGAACATACATATCAATATTCATGGATCATCCC